GAGCAACATTACCTATTGATAAATCTCTAACTTTAGGTCTTTTTCAAATTGATTCCACCGTGAAATAAAATATCACAACGTATCTTTCTAGGGAAGTGAATCTTCCCTAGATACGTTTATTCCAGTTAATTCTGAATCTATATTTAATATAATATACGGATCGTGCTGAATAAATTTAAGCAAAAAAAAAAAGATGAAATCATTCCAATTCCAATGGACTTCAACAAATAAAAAACTTATTCTTAGGTAAATCAATTACGAAATGTTTTTGTATAATGACCAATATCTGTTTTACATCTTCTATGCGAAAATGTTCAATTTTCATAAGATCTTCTTGACTCTTATTCAAAAGGTCTAATAATGTATGTATATTGGACCTTTTGAGGCAATTATAGGTCCTCGAAGGCAATTCTAATTGGTCAATAAAAAAACATTTCAATTCGATTTCTTTTTTTTTTCTTAGTTTATCCAATCCATCATGAAAAGTGAAAAAGGGTAAAGTAACCCTATTTTGATTGTCCTCTACATTTTTATCTTGTTCTTCTGCATGTAGAAACGGAATAAATAAATCAATCAAATTACGGGAGGCTTCGTAAAGTGCTTCTTTAGGAGTTAAACTTCCATTCGTCCATATTTCGAGAAAAAGTATCTCTTGTTTTTCATTCCCATTACTATAAGAATGAATACTATGATTTGCATTTCGAACAGGCATGAATACAGCATTTATTGGATAACTTCCTTCTTCAGCGTTATTTGGTGTTTTCATACGATATCCTCGATTACTCTCGATTTGTAATCCAATACAAAAATCAATTGGTTCCGTCAGGCTAGCTATATGCTGTGTAGTATCAACGATTTCCACAGAAGGTGGTGAGATGATGTCTTGAGCAGTTACATATCCAGGACCCTTGACGCAAATAGATGCGTCGCGAGTTCCATACAGATTACTTTTCAATACAATTTCTTTCAAATTCATTAAAATTTCATGTACGGATTCTTCAATACCTTCTATGGTAGAATATTCATGTGGTATCTTTTCAGATTTTGCGCGTGTAATACATGTTCCTTCTATTTCTCCAAGCAAAGCCCTTCGCATCGCAATGCCTATTGTATCAGCTTGACCTTTCATAAGCGGAGACAGAATAAAACGTCCATAATAAAAACGCTTACTGTCTTCTCTTGATTCAACACACTTCCACTGTAGTGTCCGAGTAGATACTGCTACTTCTTCTCGAAACATAGTCATATTATTTGATCCGATCATTTAATCATTTCTTTCTCTTGAAATTCGTTCAATTCTCAATTCTTATTTCTATATACGCCTTTTTTTAGGAGGCCTACACCCATTATGTGGCATAGGGGTTACGTCTCTGACAAAACTTAATAGTATACCACTTCTACGAATGGCTCGTAGTGCTGCATCTCTTCCAAGACCAGGACCCTTTATCATAACTTCTGCTCGTTGCATACCCTGATCTACTACTGTACGAATAGCGTTTGCGGCTGCGGTTTGGGCAGCAAACGGCGTCCCTCTTCTTGTGCCCTTGAAGCCGCAAGTACCGGCGGAGGACCAAGAAACAACCCGACCCCGTATATCTGTGATTGTTACAATGGTATTGTTGAAACTTGCTTGAACATGAATAACCCCTTTTGGTATTCGACGTCCAGTCTTACGTGAACTAATGCGCCCACTCCTACGTGAGCCAATTCTTGTTATGGTTTTTGTCATATTTTATCATCTCCTAAATATGAGTCAGAAATATACGTATATTTTATTTTCATGTCAAAATGGGTCCTTTATTTGTTTGTGTATTGAGTCCTTTGGAGAGTCTCTTAAAAAAAAAATTATCCCTGTCTCTGTTTATGCCTCGGGTTGAAACAAATTACTATAATTCGTCCCCGCCTGCGGATCAGTCGACATTTTTCACAAATTTTACGAACGGACGCCCTAATTTTCATATTTTTTTCTCCTTAATTTTATTTTAATTTTTAATCTACTCCTTCGAAGAAAAGAAAATAAGTCTCTTGAAATTTTTAACCTCCGATTGTATCCGAACGAGAAGAATGTTGAAAAGTCACTACGAACCCGAAACATACCATTGGAAAGTGATTCAGTAATTAAACCTTCATGAATCCATTTTTGTTCTTTCATTCCAGGTAACCCCTTTTATTATCAACTCATGGAGTAGGAGTGATATTAGACAACCCTTCCTCTTTTTTTCAAAAAAAAAATAGGAAGTTTTCCTACGGATGCAATTCGTAGATCATAAAGATCACCATATATATAACAAAATTTCTCCCCCGATTCCTTCTAGTCGAGCCTCTCGGTCTGTCATTATACCTCGAGAAGTCGAAAGAATTACAATACCCATTCCTCCTAAAATCCTAGGAATTCGTTGATGGTTGGAATAGATTCGTAGGCCGGGTCGGCTGATACGTTTTAAAACAGTTCTATATGGCCCTTTTCTATTCCTTCTATGTCGCAGAGTTGAAACCAAGAAATATTTCTTGCTTACTCGATGTTTTCTCACATTTTCGATAAAGCCTTCGCGTAGAAGTATTTTAACAATGTTTTCAGTGATATTTGTAGATGCTATTCGAACCGTTCCTTTTTTATCCATGTCAGCATTTCGTATAGAAGTTATTATTTCGGCAATAGTGTCCCTACCCATGATGAACTATAATTATTGGTGCCTCCGGGTTTTTATATAATCAGCATGCTCTACTCTTTTTTTTTCATGAATTATTAAAGGTATATGCGTGAGAAACAATCTACTAATGCATTCTACTAATTAATGGAATCTAATTCAGTTCAGATATCTTACTATGAACCTCCCTTTTTTTATGTTTTATTATGTTTTCATCTATTAGTATTTATTTAGAATCTATTTATAATACCTCAGGAGCTAATGAGACTATTTTAGTAAAATTCAACTGTCTCAATTCCCGAGCGATCGCACCAAAAACTCGAGTTCCTTTGGGATTTCCTTCTTGATCAATGACAACTGCTGCATTGTCATCATATTGTATTATCATACCATTGTCACGTTTGAGTTCTTTACATGTACGTACAATTACAGCTCTGATCACTTCTGATCTTTGTAGAGGCATATTGGGAACTGCTTCTTTGATTACAGCAACAATAACGTCACCAATATGAGCATATCGGCGATTACTAGCTCCTATGATTCGAATACACATTAATTCTCTAGCCCCGCTGTTGTCCGCTACATTTAAATAGGTCTGAGGTTGAATCATATCATTCTTATTATTTTTCTCTTTTTTCTTTCAATGCTAACTAACTAAAGGGCGAAGAAAAAAAGAAGAAAGATTGTTTGTCCAGAAATAAAAAAACTGCGGTTTTTTCATCACAAGGCCCCTTTCCTTTCGTTCCATATCCCTATCCCGCAATAACGAATTGAGTTCGTATAGGCATTTTGGACGCAGCTATAGAAATAGCTTCTCTGGCTACAATTTCTGATACTCCACCCATTTCATAAAGTATTCGACCCGGTTTAACGACGGATACCCAATATTCGGGAGATCCTTTCCCCGAACCCATACGTGTTTCGGTAGGCCTTACTGTAACAGGTTTGTCTGGAAATATACGTACCCATATTTTTCCACCACGACGCGCATATCGTGCCATGGCTCGTCGCCCCGCTTCTATTTGTCTAGATGTGATCCAAGCGGGTTCAAGTGCCTGAAGGGCGTATCCGCCGAAACAAATTCGATTGCCTCGATAAGATATTCCCTTCATTCTTCCTCTATGTTGTTTACGAAATCTGGTTCTTTTGGGGTTATAGTTGATGGTTGTTTCTCAATGCCATCTCTACTGCAGAACTGGACATGAGAGTTTCTTCTCATCCAGCTCCTCGCGAATGAAACGATTAAATAATATTGTATATATTTTGAATTGAATGAATAATGAATCATGGAATTTTTTGAGATATAATCTGTCACGTACACGTAGGAATAAAATAAAATGATAAATTCCATTTTATAATTAATGAATCTTCATTTATTTTTACCTTTATTTTATTTATTTTTATTGAATTGCCCAAAACTTAGCAATCCAGTAAGGCTTTCGCGGGCGAATATTTGCTCTTTCAACATCCCTTTCATTCGTAGGGGCGTTCCATGACCTATCAGAATAAATGAATTGGTTCTTGGCTCGTTCCGCCATCCCACCCAATGAATCATTAGGATTCGTTTTCAAGGGAATCTTCCTCAGTCACAGGTTCTGTCGTTCCCATCGCTTCTCGATTAATGACTAGGCCCGAACTCTGCAATGGAGCTCCTAATAAAATTTGTTCCTGAATCAATCTTCTCAGTCTTTATTGACTCGGCGCTCTTTATTCTTTTTTATTTTTCGTATAAATTGTATTCATATTCATCGAATCTAATTATTAATTATGGACGAATACATTAATGCTTTATTACATTGCCTTTTATAAGATAGTTCATAGACCATACATATTGGAATCATATATCATTGCTATTCTTTTTCTTTCTTTCTCTCACCCCTCCATTTATCCATATCCCTTTGTTTTTGCTTCACAACCTTATAGATTGATTTTTCTTTTATGTAAAAAAAATGCTTCAGTTGCTACAACAATATGATCAATACATCATATAGCGACTGGTTCCTTGGATCCAGATAATACGAAGCAATGAGCTGGTTATTAGTTATATAGTTATTAGTTCATACTAGGGGATGGCCCTTTGTTTTTTAATCCTAACCTAACTCTAAATAAAAAACCAACGAGTCACACACTAAGCATAGCAATTATATGGAGATGGAGTCAATCGAATTGTTATTCAACCCTATAGAATTAAGAATTCGAAAAAATTCTCATTTTTTTGATTGAACGGAAAAAAATGAACGAGTTTGTGATTTTTTATTCAATTGCCGGATGGATGGAACAGAAAGACAACGAAAGGCCCATTATTCCTCGTCTGCAAATATCCAAATTTTGATTCCTAATGCCCCATAGATA